TTATAGTTCTAGGAATAATGGATCCAAAAGTGATGATCCCGACTATGATCGTTACATGTATGATACTCAACCGAGTTGGAATAATCACATTCATAATTGCCTCGACTCTTATCTTCATTCTCAAATCTGTATTGATAGTCACATTTTAAGTAGTAGTGACTATTATAGTGCCAGTTACATTTATAATTTAATTTCTAGTGAAAGTGGAAATAGTAGTGAAAGCGAGAGTTCCAATATACAAAGTAGCACGAATGGTAGTGATTTAACTATAAGCGAAAGTTCTGATGATCTCGATGTAACTCAAAAATACAGGCATTTATGGGTTCAATGCGAAAATTGTTATGGATTAAATTATAAGAAATTTCTTAAGTCAAAAATGTATATTTGTGAACAATGTGGATTTCATTTGAAAATGAGTAGCTCAGATAGAATCGAACTTTCGGTTGATCCAGGTACTTGGGATCCGATGGATGACGACATGGTCTCTATAGATCCCATTGAATTTAATTCAGAAGAGGAACCTTATAAAAATCGTATTGATTCTTATCAAACAAAGACAGGATTAACGGAGGCTGTTCAAACAGGTACAGGGCAACTAAACGGGATTCCCATCGCAATTGGGGTTATGGATTTTCAGTTTATGGGGGGTAGTATGGGATCCGTAGTAGGCGAGAAAATCACCCGTTTGATCGAGTATGCTGCCAATAAAATTTTACCTCTTCTTCTGGTGTGTGCTTCCGGGGGAGCACGCATGCAAGAAGGAAGCTTGAGCTTGATGCAAATGGCTAAAATCTCTTCTGCTTTATATGATTATCAATTAAATAAAAAGTTATTCTATGTATCAATTCTTACATCTCCTACTACTGGTGGAGTGACAGCTAGTTTTGGTATGTTGGGGGATATCATTATTGCTGAACCTAATGCCTATATTGCATTTGCGGGTAAACGAGTAATTGAACAAACATTGAATAAGACAGTACCTGAAGGTTCCCAAGCCGCTGAATATTTATTCCATAAGGGCTTATTCGATCCAATCGTACCACGTAATCCTTTAAAAGGTGTTCTGAGCGAGTTATTTCAGTTCCACGCCTTTTTTCCTTTGAATCAAAATTAACTTCAGTAGAGTTCTTAAGTGAAATTTTTTTTTGTGGCGAACAATTAGTTAGTTAGTTTATCCGAATCAAAATAAAACAAAATCCGAAGAATGGATTTTTCTTTGGTGACATAAGATTTCATTGTACAAATAAGCATGCGGATAATTCTTTTTTTTTACGGATATGACGGATTAGTAATCAGTAAACCTCTCTCAACAAAACAACATAAAAAAAGCATTCTTCCTTAGAATTCATTGGGGGGCAGGGCAAATAAAAGAATTTCTTGTTCCCCTCTTACGTATGTATATATCATTCAAATGGAAAAAATAGAAAATCTTGCATCTTTCTATATCTCCTAATAAGGACCATTTTCCTAGGAATCCCTGCTGTTGGATCGGATTATAACGAATCCTTCGGGAATTTGTAAGAAATTCTTTAGCTAAGAACAACAGAAGAAGAAAAATAAGTAATAATAATAACGAAAATGGGTTATCATACATATATTTCATGTATAAAGATGAATAGGTCCGTTTATTTAGTTCTACCTTCCTTGCGCTTAGTATATATACTCATTTAGTATACTTAGTATACTTATATACAATTCTATAAGTATACTTAATATACATTTATATACGAATTAGAATATGATAATAATTAGAATATGAATTCAAATTATTATAGGATATCTTTATACCAATAACAGGTACAAATATTAAATCGAGGTACCCTTTCTATGACAATTCTCAACAGCTTTCCCTCTATTTTTGTGCCTTTAGTGGGCCTAGTATTTCCGGCAATGGCAATGGCTTCTTTATTTCTTTATCTTGAAAAAAATAAGATTCTTTAAATCCGATCGGATCAAGGTCAACTCTCATCTAGTTTTTTTTTTCAAGACTTAGCGATGATGGATATCCATTTAGTAGAATAGTGTATAAGACTAAGAGGTGGTTTTCTCCGAGCATAAACGAAAGAGCTCTTATGCGTGTGTAAACATGATATATAAGTAAATTAATTCTATCTATTTTCATCTATCTATTTTCAACAATAGGCTGCGATCCGAACTCATGTCTGCAATGAAAGTCAATGTATCTATATGTATGTACCGATCTATAGGGACTCATATGAAGGGGATGCTCTGATTTTATTAGATCTAAGCAATTCGATGACTTACTGCTAAGAGTTCATATCAAAATAGTACTAGTTGATGAGAGTTACTTCGGAAACACAAAAAGTAAACTAAAATCGATTTTCTTTTGGTTATTTCCCCAATTCCAATAAAATGCAACTGGAGCTAGTATGTATGAGTTGGCGATCAGAATATATATGGATAGAGTTTATAGCAGGCTCTCGCAAAACAAGCAATTTCTGCTGGGCCCTTATCCTTTTTTTAGGTTCATTAGGATTCTTAGTGGTTGGAATTTCTAGTTATCTTGATAGGAATTTGCTATCTTTATTTCCGTCTCAGCAAATAAATTTTTTTCCACAAGGGATCGTGATGTCTTTCTACGGGATCGCGGGTCTCTTTATTAGTTCCTATTTGTGGTGCACAATTACATGGAATGTAGGTAGCGGTTATGATCGATTTGATACAAAAGAAGGAATAGTGTGTATTTTTCGTTGGGGATTTCCTGGAAAAAATCGCCGCATCTTTCTCCGATTCCTTATGAAAGATATTCAGTCCATCAGAATAGAAGTTAAAGAGGGTATTTATGCTCGTCGTGTCCTTTATATAGAAAGCAGAGACTTGGGGGCCATTCCCTTGAATCGTACTGATGAGAATTTGACCCCACGAGAAATTGAGCAAAAGGCTGCGGAATTGGCCTATTTCTTGCGTGTACCAATTGAAGGGTTTTGAAAAATGAACTGAAGAAGAAACGCTTTCTCAGCAGGCGGAAACCCCCAAGAATCCTTTTTTTTTTCATTTTTTCAAAATATTCGAGAGTTTCATTTTTAATAGAAAAAAAAGTTCTTTCATTTCGAAATGCGAATAATATTCATTATTTGAATTTGAATCTTTCGGGCATTCGTCGAAAGGGGGAATCGCTTTGACTATTTGATCAATTGGGATATCTAGAAACAATATTGTTTTTTATTATTTCTTGATTCAAATTCAAATTCGAATGAAGAATTCGAAGTGGATTCTTCTTCGATTTCTGTAGTTTTTCTACACTAGGTTCAAGGACTAACCGCCGAATCACAACTAAAAAAAAGAGACTCGATTTATAGGCGCAATACCTTGTAATAGAACTCATGCTTGATAGAAATATTAGATCGCATAGAATCAACGAATGAGGTAGGTTCATTAACAATTCACAGATGAAAAAATGACAAAAAAGAGCGCATCCATTCCCCTTAGATATCTTTTATCTATAGTATTTGTAGTATTTTTGCCCTGGTGGATCCCTCTCTCATTTAATAAAAGTATGGAATCCTGGGTTACTAATTGGTGGAATACTAGTCAACCCGAAACCTTTTTGAACGATATTCAGGAAAAGGCTATTCTAGAAAAATTCATAGAATTAGAGGAATTATTTCTCTTGGACGAAATGATAAAGGAATTTCCGGAAAGACATCTAGAAAAGCTTCGTATAGGGCTCCAGAAAGAAAGAGTCCAATTAATCAAGATGCACGATGAGGATCATATCCATACGATTTTTCACTTCTCGACAAATACAATCTACTTTGTTATTCTAAGTGGTTATTCGATTCTGTGTAATGAAGAACTTTTTATTCTTAACTCTTGGGTTCAAGAATTCCTATATAATTTAAGCGACACAATAAAAGCCTTTTCGATTCTTTTCGTAACTGATTTATGTATCGGATTCCATTCGCCCCGCGGTTGGGAACTACTGATTGGCTATGCCTACAACGATTTTGGATTTGCTCATAATGATATTATTCTATCTGTTCTTGTTTCCACTTTTCCAGTCATTCTAGATACGTTTTTTAAATATTGGCTTTTTTCTTATTTAAATCGTGTATCTCCGTCACTTGTAGTGATTTATCATTCAATGACTGAGTGAAAAGCGATTCCATGATCCAATTCGAATATTTCTGATTTTGTACATAAGCAAAGCATTCAAAGCCGTACTTACCTGACTTTTTCTACCCATCCAGAGGATCCCTCTCAGATTCCAGGAATCCTATATTCCAGTAAAATTATTTCAGTAAATAGCAGAATCGCGGATAGGGAACTATATTAGTGACCTACCTAATTTTATTGTAGAAATTTTCGGGATCAACGATTGGACCATGCAAATTAGAAATACCTTTTCTTCGTTAAAGGGAGAGATTACTCGATTCATTTCCGTATCCCTCATGATATATATAATAACTCGGGCATCGATTTCAAATGCATATCCCGTTTTTGCGCAGCAGGGTTTTGAAAATCCACGAGAGGCAACTGGTCGTATTGTATGCGCCAATTGTCATTTAGCTAATAAGCCTGTCGATATTGAGGTTCCACAGGCGGTACTCCCTGATACTGTATTTGAAGCAGTTGTTAGAATTCCGCATGATATGCAACTGAAACAAGTTCTTGCTAATGGTAAAAAGGGGTCTTTGAATGTGGGGGCCGTTCTTATTTTACCAGAGGGGTTTGAATTAGCCCCCTCCGACCGCATTTCGCCCGAGATGAAAGAAAAGATAGGCAAGCTGTCTTTTCAGACCTACCGACCCACTAAAAAAAATATTCTTGTGATAGGGCCAGTTCCTGGTCAGAAATATAGTGAAATCACTTTTCCTATTCTTTCCCCGAACCCTGCGACCAATAAGGATGCTCACTTCTTAAAATATCCAATATACGTAGGTGGGAACAGGGGGAGGGGTCAGATTTATCCCGACGGGAACAAAAGTAACAATACGGTTTATAATGCCACAGCTTCGGGTATAGTAAGCAAAATCATA